CTTTAGTAACCGTACATGCACCTTTGGATGCATACGGTTCAAAAAAGCGAAAAAAAAAAAATCAATGTGTCGATTCCAGTCCTATTTCTTTTTTTTTAACAGGGTTTTTTGTTTTTCTCTAATGAAGGGACTTTTTCTTATATTATTCTATTTTTCAAGAAACATTGCTTCCTTCCCTATCTAGAATAAAAAAAAAGAATTCAAAAAACTTATTGAACTAACCTCTTATTGATGTATTGTTTCATCGAGATTCAAATCACGATGTCATTTTCTTGTTCCTAAACGGGCCCATTTATTTCTTTTAGGTTCATGTTCTACTCCGGGTAAATATCTATCCGAATTCTATTTGCACATATAGGGCAAATTATGTCAGTGCCACTTTTTACGATTTTTTTTCAATTCTTTTCATGCCTTCCGCCAAACTATTTGATATTTTTATTATACTATTCCATTGATTGGTAGTTTGAGATAACCCCTAGGGTATAAAAATCCTTTATGATACAAGTGGTAATGGTACCCATATTACCAATTTGGTATTTTCTGAACGGAGCCTGAATATTGGTACAAGCTAACCATAAATTCTTCTAATTTAGATTATTGATCTCCAAAAAAATTTGATTTAATTGTACTTCGCGCTCCGAGTTTTTGAAGGTTCAATCAATCTTTCTTGGGCGAAACAGGGGATATCTCGATCGGGAGAGAGAACGGGTAAATCCCATATGACCCAATATGTCTGACAAGTCGCACTATACGTCAACCCAAACTGCATCTTCCTCTCCAGGACTCCGAAAAGGTACTTTTGGAACACCAATGGGCATTAAAAAAAAAAAGAAAATAAAGTACTATATTTTACTTTGATGTGGAAACGTAACAATGAATTTCTTGTCCTCATAATTTTTATTTCTGTTTCTCCTATTTTATACATAGATTGGAGGGTTCATACAGAAATACGGAATGAATAAAGAAAAATTCTTATGAGGGGGTCGTTCGAATAATCAATAAGTGTTTATCGTTTTCCAAAAATGAAATAAATTTCCCATTGCGTATTGTTACTTATCGGGTATAGAATAGATCTGCTTCTCTTTGTTCCTATGAACAGAAATTTTCCATTATTTCCAACGTAACGGAATAAAATAAATAAAAATTAACCTAGATAATCTACTGAAAAAGGTTAGGTACATAGTATATATATATATATATTTTAGTTTTTTAGTCCAATGCGATAAAGTTACATAGTGTCTATTTATCTTTGATAAAGGGGTATTTCCATGGGTTTGCCTTGGTATCGTGTTCATACCGTTGTATTGAATGATCCCGGTCGGTTGCTTTCTGTCCACATAATGCATACAGCTTTGGTTTCTGGTTGGGCCGGCTCAATGGCTCTATACGAATTAGCGGTTTTTGATCCCTCTGACCCCGTTCTTGATCCAATGTGGAGACAGGGTATGTTCGTTATACCCTTCATGACTCGTTTAGGAATAACCAATTCATGGGGCGGTTGGAGTATTACAGGGGGAACTATAACGAATCCGGGTATTTGGAGTTACGAAGGTGTGGCAGGCGTACATATTGTGTTTTCCGGCTTGTGCTTCTTGGCAGCTATCTGGCATTGGGTGTATTGGGACCTAGAAATATTCTGTGATGAACGTACGGGAAAACCCTCTTTGGATTTGCCTAAGATTTTTGGAATTCATTTATTTCTTTCAGGGGTAGCTTGCTTTGGTTTTGGTGCATTTCATGTAACAGGCTTGTATGGTCCTGGAATATGGGTGTCCGATCCTTATGGACTAACTGGAAAAGTACAACCTGTAAATCCAGCGTGGGGCGCGGAAGGTTTTGATCCTTTTGTTCCAGGAGGCATAGCTTCTCATCATATTGCAGCGGGGACATTAGGCATATTAGCAGGTCTATTCCATCTTAGTGTCCGTCCGCCTCAACGTCTATACAAAGGATTACGTATGGGAAATATTGAAACTGTCCTTTCCAGTAGTATCGCTGCTGTGTTTTTTGCAGCTTTCGTTGTTGCTGGAACTATGTGGTATGGTTCAGCAACTACCCCGATTGAATTATTTGGTCCTACTCGTTATCAGTGGGATCAGGGATATTTTCAGCAAGAAATATATCGAAGAGTTGGTGCTGGACTAGCTGAAAATCTGAGTTTATCGGAAGCTTGGTCGAAAATTCCCGAAAAATTAGCTTTTTATGATTACATTGGTAATAATCCGGCAAAGGGAGGATTATTCAGAGCGGGCTCAATGGACAATGGGGATGGAATAGCTGTTGGATGGTTAGGACACCCTATCTTTAGAGATAAAGAAGGACACGAGCTTTTTGTACGTCGTATGCCTACTTTTTTTGAAACATTTCCAGTGGTTTTGGTAGATGGAGATGGAATTGTGAGAGCCGATGTTCCTTTTAGAAGGGCGGAATCAAAGTATAGTGTCGAACAAGTAGGTGTAACTGTTGAATTCTATGGTGGCGAACTTAATGGAGTTAGTTACAGTGATCCAGCTACTGTGAAAAAATATGCTAGACGCGCCCAATTGGGGGAAATTTTTGAATTGGATCGGGCTACTTTGAAATCCGACGGTGTTTTTCGTAGCAGTCCAAGGGGTTGGTTCACTTTCGGGCATGCTTCATTTGCTTTGCTTTTCTTTTTCGGACACATTTGGCATGGCGCTAGAACCTTGTTCCGGGATGTTTTTGCTGGTATTGATCCAGATTTGGATGCTCAAGTGGAATTTGGAACATTCCAAAAAATTGGAGATCCAACCACAAGGAGACAGACAGTCTGATACAACATTGCTCTGGTATTTTTCGCCTATATTTGAATTTTATTTTTTTTTACATGGGATAGGTGACGGAGAAATCGTGACTTGAATCACTGCTTTTTCTTTGACTCTTTCCCTTTCTTTATCTGATTGATAAATGATCCAAGATAAATAGATTTGGAAGCTATAATTGTAAACCACGATCGAATCTATGGAAGCATTGGTTTATACATTCCTGTTAGTCTCTACTCTAGGGATAATTTTTTTCGCTATCTTTTTTCGAGAACCTCCTAAGGTTCCGACTAAAAAAATGAAATGATTTTTCATCATCTCAATTGAAGTAATGAACCTCCCAATATGCCATATTGGGAGGTTCGTTACTTCGACTAGTCCCCGTGTTCCTCGAATGGGTCTCTTAGTTGTTGAGAGGGTTGCCCAAAAGCAGTATATAAGGCGTACCCAGTAAAGCTTACAAGTAAACCAGATATGGAGATGGCGACTAAGGTTGCTGTTTCCATTATTCGATTTCAAGATCGCGATGGGTCTACAATAAGATAGTTTATTTACAACTACAACGGAATGGTATACAAAGTCAACAGATCTCAACCGATGAAATAGTATTTATGGCTACACAAACTGTTGAGGGTAGTTCTAGATCTGGGCCAAGACGAACTCTTGTAGGGGATTTATTGAAACCGTTGAATTCGGAATATGGTAAAGTAGCTCCGGGCTGGGGTACTACTCCTCTTATGGGAGTCGCAATGGCCCTATTTGCGGTATTCTTATCTATTATTTTGGAGATTTATAATTCTTCCGTTCTATTGGATGGAATTTCAGTGAGTTAGGTTCATAAGAGCAATGAAGTACTAGTAAAAAAAAACAACTTAGGACTCGGATTTCTAGTCCATTTTATTTTGGTAGTTCGACCGTGAAATTCCTTTGTTTCGGTATTTCCGGAATATGAGTGTGTGACTTGTTATAATTGATCCTATTGATATACAGAAAATGGATCTGTCATCTCGATAGAGATGATTCTACCTCGTCGGGTCGGATATTTATTCTAGTTTCCGGAGCACGAAATATATTGAATAGATCAAGAAAAGAAATATTTGGACTATGATTCATACCTATTATTCAAACCTCGTAACCGGACTCAAAAAAAAACGAAAAAGGGTATTTCCTAAGTCAAACAATTTTTAATCTTTCAGAACTATGTACTTTGACGGAAGTCCAACTATTTATCTGGATTTTGTTGAGTCATTACATCTATTCATTAAATAAGTGATGATCAAATGGTTCTTACTCAGAGAACCTTTGAGTTGAGTTTTGTTTGGGGACTTTTTGATGAATCATCGTGGTTCTAGTATGAATCTGAGGTTTCAAGTGATTCATAGGGTCTCAACAAGAGAATTCCTATCAAAAGTAAAAGAATAGTCAATTTTCATTACGCAAAAAAACTCAAAAAAAATACTAAATAGGGGAAGAGAAGATTCAAGAGGCCTGTAATAATCAATATAAAAAAGAAAGACGGATGAGCTAACTTGATATTTTTTAGCATTATCATCACAAAGAACAAATTTCGGATTTTTATTTCTTCGGGGTAGATTGAATCAAGTGGCTAAAAAGTTCAAATTTTCTATTACATATCCGTTGAAACAGTATTTGTATGTTTTTGCTTGAGCCGTACGAGATGAAATTCTTATATACGGTTCTCGGGGGGGGGGGTTGCCTTGGTTTACCTATCTCAATAAAGTATATGACTGGTTCGAAGAGCGTCTCGAGATTCAGGCGATTGCAGATGATATAACTAGTAAATATGTTCCTCCTCACGTCAACATATTTTATTGTTTAGGGGGGATCACACTTACTTGTTTTTTAGTACAAGTAGCTACGGGTTTTGCTATGACTTTTTACTATCGACCAACTGTTACAGAGGCCTTTTCCTCTGTTCAATACATAATGACTGAGGCCAACTTTGGTTGGTTAATCCGATCAGTTCATCGATGGTCAGCAAGTATGATGGTTCTAATGATGATTTTGCACGTATTTCGTGTGTATCTCACAGGCGGATTTAAAAAACCTCGCGAATTAACTTGGGTTACGGGTGTAGTTCTTGCTGTATTGACTGCATCTTTCGGTGTAACTGGTTATTCCTTACCTTGGGACCAAATTGGTTATTGGGCAGTAAAAATTGTGACAGGCGTACCTGAAGCTATTCCTGTAATAGGATCGCCTTTGGTAGAGTTATTACGCGGAAGTGCTAGTGTGAGTCAATCCACTTTGACCCGTTTTTATAGTTTACACACTTTTGTATTGCCTCTTCTTACTGCCGTATTTATGTTAATGCACTTCTCAATGATACGTAAGCAAGGTATTTCAGGTCCTTTATAAACTAAAAAAGACAGATCATAGATATTTGTAATCGATCATATATTATTTTGGAAAGGAACAATAGTATCTCATTGCTACAAATATGGATTATTGAAAAAAAAAAATAAGACATGTTATTTGGATATTTCTCTTCAACTCCGAAGTATTCTTTATTTGATACTTTGATATGAATAGTTGAAGTGGATCCTCCGAAGAGAAGATGGATTATGGGAGTGTGTGACTTGAACTATTGATTGGGCCATGCGGCTATATGATTTTATCCGCCACATTGGAATTCACAACCAAATGTGTCTCTGCATCCAATCACCGCGCGAGTCCCCCTACGTAGCGGAAGATAGGCTGGTTCGCTTGAGGAGAATCTTTTCCATGATCATACCCGAATCCATGTCATGCATGGACAGGCTCCGTAAGATCCCGTAAAATAGATGATGTGGCATAATCTGGATTATGTTCTATCTATTCTACTTACTTATTTAGAGTTTATAGTATGGAAATGCATCCATTTCCTTTGCATCCATCTAGATCCATGATACTATCGGAGTGAAATAAGGGATCTAAGGAAAAACAGAGGTTAAACTGCATTAGTAACAAGTAAATTCTTTGTATTTATAAGAAGACTCACGATATTGTGAGAATAAATACCAATCACAAGATATGAGATAATCCAAAAAGCACTTGATCATGATCAAAATTTTAAGCCTACTTGGATATTGAGCATTTACCTGTAAGAATTGAATTCTTGCCAATGAATAGTTGCAACTCCGGAAAATGGAGTTCAATAAATATTTTCTTACATAGAGTCACTATATATGGATGAAATATAGATTTGATATAGATCTACTTCTGTCATTCCTTTGATTTGATTCTTGCTCGAGCCGGATGATGAAAAATTCTCATGTCCGGTTCCTTCGGGGGGTGGATCCATAAGAATTCACCTATCCCAATAACAAAGAAACCTGACTTGAATGATCCTGTATTAAGAGCTAAATTGGCTAAAGGGATGGGACATAATTATTACGGAGAACCCGCATGGCCCAATGATCTTTTATATATTTTTCCAGTAGTTATTTTGGGTACTATAGCATGTAACGTAGGCTTAGCGGTCCTAGAACCCTCAATGATTGGTGAACCGGCAGATCCATTTGCAACTCCTTTGGAAATATTACCCGAATGGTACTTCTTTCCCGTATTTCAAATACTTCGCACAGTACCAAATAAGTTGCTGGGTGTTCTTTTAATGGTTTCAGTACCAGCGGGATTATTAACAGTACCCTTTTTGGAGAATGTCAATAAATTCCAAAATCCATTTCGTCGTCCAGTAGCTACAACAGTCTTTTTGATCGGTACCGCAGTAGCTCTTTGGTTAGGTATTGGAGCAACATTACCTATTGATAAATCCCTTACTTTAGGTCTTTTTTAAATTGATTCAACCGTGAAATACTGCGCGTAGGTATCTAGGGAATAGTCGATTCAAACTGAATCTTCCCTAGATACATTATTTTGAATCCATCTCAATACGGATTGTGCTTAAGATTCAAAAATTTCTTCTTTTTTTATATAACTATAACTTTTTTTATATTATATTATTATATTTTATATTATATTAATTATAATATTATAATATAAAATATAATTATAATATATAAATAAACTTTTTAATATATAAATAAACTTTTTTTTTATAGAGAAAAAAAAGAAAAAGATGAAGTAATTGTGATAGATTTAAAATGAAAACCTAGTCTTAGGTAAATTAATTGTGAAATGCTTCTGTAGAATGTCCACTATCTGTTTTACATCTTCTATCCGAAGATATTCAATTTTCATAAGATCTTCTTGACTGTTACTCAAAAGGTCCAATAATGTATGTATATTGGACCTTTTGAGACAATTATAGGTCCTGGAGGGCAATTCTGATTGGTCAATAAAAATACATTTCAATGCAATTTCTTTTTTGTTTTTCTTTAGATTAGCTAATCTATCATGAAAGGTAAAAAGGGGTAAAGTAAATCTGCTTTTATTTTCTTCGAAATTGAAATTAATGTCCTTTTCCTCTGCATGTAGAAAAGGAATAAATAAATCAATCAAATTACGAGAAGCTTCGTGGAGTGCTTCTTTAGGAGTTAAACTTCCATTTGTCCATATTTCTAGAAAAAGGATCTCTTGTTTTTCATTTTCATTCCCATAAGAATAAATACTATGATTCGCATTTCGAACAGGCATGAATACAGCATCTATAGGATAACTTCCATCTTGAGAGTTATTTGTGGGTCTCATACGATATCCGCGATCTCTTTGGATTTGTAATCCAATACACAAATCAAGAGGCTCTGTCAGGGTAGCTATATGCTGTGTAGTGTCAACTATCTCCACAGACGGCGGTAGGATAATATCTTGAGCTGTTATGTATCTGGGACCTTTGACGCAAATGGATGCGTCTCGAGTGCCATATAGATTACTTCTTAATACAATTTCTTTCAAATTCATTAAAATTTCATGTACCGATTCTTCAATACCCACTATCGTAGAATATTCATGTGGTACTTTTTCAGATTTTGCACGTGTTATACATGTTCCTTCTATTTCTTCAAGTAAAATCCGTCGCATAGCAATACCTATGGTATCGGCTTGACCTTTCATAAGCGGGGACAGAACGAAACGCCCATAATAAAGACGCTTACTGTCTATTCTTGATTCAACACACTTCCACTGTAGTGTTCGAGTGGATCCTGCTATTTCCTCTCGAACCATAATAATATATTATTGTTATTTGATTAGATTATTGAATCATTTATTTCTCTTGAAATCTGTTCAATTCTTATTTCTATACACGTCTTTTTTTAGGGGGTCTACATCCATTATGTGGCATAGGAGTTACATCGCGTACGAAACTTAATAGTATACCACTTCGACGAATAGCTCGTAATGCTGCATCTCGTCCGGGACCAGGACCTTTTATCATGACTTCTGCGCGTTGCATACCTTGATCGACTACTGTACGAATAGCATTTGTTGCTGCGGCTTGAGCAGCAAAAGGTGTTCCTCTTTTTGCGCCTTTGAATCCAGAAGTACCCGCGGAGGACCAAGAAACCACTCGCCCTCGTACATCTGTAACAGTTACAATGGTATTGTTGAAACTCGCTTGAACATGAATAATTCCTTTTGGTATTCTACGTCCATTCTTACGCGAACCAATACGTCCATTTCTACGTGAACTAATTCTTGGTATAGGTTTTGTCATATTTTATCATCTCATAAATATGAGTCAGAAATATACGGAGATATCCATTTCATGTTAAAACAGATTCTTTATTTTTACATTGATCCTTTCTTTAGAAAACTCAAAAGATTATCCTTGTCGCTGTTTATGTCTTGGGTTAGAGCAAATCACTATAATCCGTCCGCGCCTACGGATCAGTCGACATTTTTCACAAATTTTACGAACAGAAGCCCTTATTTTCATATTTACGATCCCCTATCTTGATTCTGAATCTATTCTTTGAAATAAAAAAAGTTTCCTTAATTTTTGAACCTCGAATTGTATCCCCCTACGAATGAAATGAAAAAAATCCCCTAATCGTTCAAAACTTCGTTGCGAAGTCTATAAATTAGACGTCCCCTGCTGGTTGAATCATAACTACTTACTTCGATTTTGACTCTATCTCCTGGTAGTATCCGGATAAAACCGCGTTAGATCCTCCTCGAAACATAACCTAGAATTAGAGAATTAGATTTTCATTGTCTAAAGGGACCCGGAGCATACCATCGAGAAGTGATTCAGTAATTAAACCCTCATAAATCCATTTTTTTTTTCTTTTATTCCGGGTAACCTTTTCTTGAAGTATCAATTAATGGGGGAGCAGTCATATAACTCACTTTTCCTCTCTTTTTCTTTTCATTCTTTTCACAACTGAGAAGTTAGAGATCAAATTAGGATGCCGTAGGAAAAGGATCACCATATATAACACAAAAATTCTCCCCCAATTCCTTCTAGGCGAGCTTCTCGATCTGTCATTATACCTCGAGAAGTAGAAAGAATAGCAATCCCCATTCCGCCTAAAATCCTAGGAATTCGTTGGTAGTTGGAATAGATTCGTAGACCAGGTCGGCTGATACGCTTTAAAATAGTTTTATATATTCTTCTTTTATGTCGCAGGGTTGAAACCAAGAAATTTTTCTTATTTTCTCGATGTTTTCTAACGTTTTCAATAAAACCTTCTCGCAGAAGTATTTTAACAATGCTTTCGGTGATATTAGTAGATGCTATTCGAACCGTTCCTTTTTTTTTCATGTCAGCATTTCTTATAGAAGTTATTATTTCGGCAATAGTGTCCCTACCCATGATGAACTATAATTCTAGTTGCCCCCTAATTTTGATATAATCAACGTGTTTATTTTTTTTTTTTTTTTTTATGAATTCATAAAAAAAGTATATGCTTGAGACATAATCTACTAATTTATCTATTTCAGATATTCTACTATATCATAATTTCATCTACTAATATTTATAATACTTCAGGAGCTAATGAGACGATTTTAGTGAAATTGAATTCTCTCAATTCCCTGGCGATTGCACCAAAAACTCGAGTTCCTTTTGGATTTCCTTCTTGATCAATGACAACTGCTGCATTGTCATCATATCGTATTCTCATACCGTTTTCGCGTTTGAGTTCTTTACACGTACGTACAATTACAGCTCTAATTACTTCTGATCTTTCGAGTGGCATATTGGGCACTGCTTCTTTTATTACAGCAACAATAACGTCACCAATATGAGCATATCGGCGATTACTAGTTCCTAAAATTCGAATACACATCAATTCTCGAGCACCGCTATTATCCGCTACATTTAAAAGGGTCTGAGGTTGAATCATATCATTTTTTATCTGCTCTTTCAATGCAAAGGATGAAGAAAGAAAAGAAATATTATCTGGCAAAAAAAAAAAATAAACCTGCAATTGTATTTTTTCATTCATTCCTAATGCCCTTTTCTTTTGTTCTACATCTCTATTCCGCAATAATAAATTGAGTTCGTATAGGCATTTTGCACGCAGCTATTGAAATGGCTGCTCTGGCCACAGTTTCGGATACTCCGCCCATTTCATAAAGTATTCGACCCGGTTTAACAACAGATACCCAATATTCGGGAGACCCCTTCCCCGAACCCATACGTGTTTCTGTAGGTCTTACTGTAACAGGTTTGTCGGGAAATATACGTACCCATATTTTTCCACCACGACGTGCATATCGGGTCATTGCTCTTCGCCCCGCTTCTATTTGTCTAGCTGTGATCCAAGCAGGTTCAAGTGCCTGAAGAGCATATCTTCCAAAACAAATATGATTGCCTCTATAAGATATTCCTTTCATTCTTCCTCTATGTTGCTTACGGAATCTGGTTCTTTTTGGGTTATAGTTGATGGTGGTTTCCCTCTTCCATCTCTACTGCAGAACCGGACATGAGAGTTTCTTCTCATCCGGCTCCTCGCGAAAGAAGAAACAATTCAATATACAATATAAAGGATTCAATAATATTACATACGGATACACATGTTTTTTATTAATAATACACTAAATAATAATAATACACTAAATAATGGGATTTATATTACATAGGAAAACTGCATGCAAGATATATTTACCTTTACCTAATAAGTTTTAATTTTAATATTTATATTATATTTATTTAATTTAATTATATTTATTATTATTTAATTATATTTATTATTATTATAATTATTATATATATATATTTATTATATTTTTATATTTTATTTTTATTTATATATTTTTCTTTTTTGAATTTAAAAAATTTTTTAATCCAAAAAATCAATGTTTCGCGGGCGAATATTGACTCTTTTCTGCTTCATTTGTAGGGTCAACCTATGACTGTTTCAGAAAAATTTAATTAATTTGTTCCTGGTCCGTTCCGCCATCCCACCCAATGAATCATTAGGATTCGTTTTCATTTTCAATAGAATCCTATGCAATCACGGGTTCCGTCGTTCCCATAGCTTCTCCGTCAATGATTAGGCCTGAACTCGACAATGGAGCTCCCAACAAAATGCGTTTCAAAGTTAATCTCCTCAGTTTCTATTAACTTGAGGCTCTTTACTTTTTTAGTATTGATGCTTTATCACACTGCCTTTTATAAAATAAAATGATTCATAAACCATACATATTGGAATCATATATCGTTGATATTCTTTTCTTTCTATCTATCGTCCTTCCATTTAATTTATCTACATCTCCTTATTATTCACAACCCGGAATCCAATTTCTTTTTTTTGGAAAAATTTGCAGTTGCTACAACTATATGATCGATATCTCATATAGTGACTGTTTTTTGGATCTCGACAATACGAAGCCATAAGTTGGTTATTAGTTTCTATAGTTACTAGTTCATAATCATAGTCAGTCTATTTTTTTTTTATCCTGACTCTAAAGAAAAACCAAGACAACGAGTCACACACTAAGCATAGCAATTCTACCAAAAATGTAAATCAAATTTTTATTCATCCCTATAGAATTAAAAGAATTAAGCTCATATTTGATTCAACAAACAGGAGGAAAATAAAACAGTTTTTCATTTTTTGTTCTATCACTGGATAGAATGGTAAGACAAATAAAGGTCCATTATTTCCCGTCTGCAAATATCCAAATTTTGATGCCTAATACTCCATAGATAGTTCGAACTGTATAGGAACAATGATCAATTTTAGCACGAATGGTTTGTAGGGGAACCCTACCTTCTCTGATCCATTCGACACGTGCAATTTCTTTTCCGTCGATACGCCCTGCAATTTTTATTTGAATTCCTTTTGTATCTGTTTGCTCAGTTAATTCAATAGCTTTTTTCATTGCTTTTCGAAACGAAACTCTATTTTTTAACTGTAAAGCTATGTATTCTGCCAGAATTTTAGGTTGTCCATAAGGTTTTTCAACTCTTGTGATAGCAATGTTGAGTCTCCGGTTTACAGAATTCAACTCTTTTTGTACATTCGTTTGTAATTCTTCCATTCCTCGTCTTCGACCCTCTATTAATAAATTTGGGAATCCAATATAGATTATGACCTGAATAAGATCGATTCTTTTTTGAATTTCTATATGTGCAATTCCTTCGAAACCCGAGGATATTCTCATATTTTTTTGTACATAATTCTTGATACAATCTCGTATTTTTTCATCTTCCTGGAGACCAATGGAAAAACTTTTTGGTTGTGCGAACCAAAAGGAATGATGATTTTGGGTTGTACCAAGTCTGAAACCAAGTGGATTTATTTTTTGTCCCATATTATTCTATTATTTTTCCATCCATATGTTATTTCTAAATATGAATCTAAA